ATATAATATAACAGATTCGGGATTGATTCCCAATAAGGGGCTAGATCGCGCCAATATCAATCCCTTTCATTCCAAGGCGAAGTTTCAATTACTTACCCAACAGCAAGGAACTATTGGTACGTTGTTGAATCAACATAAGGAATCCCAATCTTTTATAATTTTGTCATCATCCAACTGTTTTCGAATTAGTCCATTCAAGGGTTCGAAATATAACAATGCGATATTGGATCCCCTAATCCCAATTAGGTATTTGTTGGGTCCCTTAGGTACTATTGTACCTAAAATAACGAATTTTTATTCATCTTACCATTTATTAACTCATAATCAAATCTCGTTAAAGAAATATTTACTACTTAACAATTTTAAGCAGACTTTTAAAGTACTTCAAGTATTTAAATATTGTTTAATGGATGAAAATAGAAGAATTTATAATCCCAATTCATGCAGTAATATAATTTTGAATCCATTCCATTTAAATTGTTGTTTTCTTCATCACGATTCTGGTGAAGAGACATCCACAATAATTTGCCTTGGGCAATTTATTTGTGAAAATGCATGTTTATTCAAATATGGGCCACACATAAAAAAATCCGGTCAAATTTTAATTGACCATGTTGACTCCTTAGTTATAAGATCGGCTAAGCCTTATTTGGCTACCCCAGGAGCAACAGTTCATGGTCATTATGGAGAAATCCTTTATGAAGGAAAGACACTAGTTACATTTATATATGAAAAATCAAGATCTGGTGACATAACGCAGGGTCTTCCAAAAGTGGAACAGGTCTTAGAAGTGCGTTCAATTGATTCAATATCGATGAACCTCGAAAAGAGAGTCGAAAGTTGGAACGAACGTATACCAAGAATTCTTGGAATCCCCTGGGGATTCTTGATTGGAGCTGAGCTAACTATAGCCCAGAGTCGTATCTCTTTGGTTAATAAAATTCAAAAGGTTTATCGATCTCAGGGAGTACAGATCCATAATAGACATATAGAGATCATTGTACGTCAAATAACATCAAAAGTGTTGGTTTCAGAAGATGGAATGTCTAATGTTTTTTCACCCGGAGAATTAATCGGATTGTTGCGAGCGGAACGAGCGGGACGTGCTTTAGACGAAGCGATCAATTATCGGGCAATCTTATTGGGAATAACGAGAACATCCCTGAGTACTCAAAGTTTCATATCCGAAGCGAGTTTTCAAGAAACCGCTCGAGTTTTAGCAAAAGCCGCTTTACGAGCTCGTATTGATTGGTTGAAAGGACTGAAAGAGAACGTTGTTCTGGGGGGGCTTATTCCTGTTGGTACTGGATTCAAAAAATTAGTACACCATTCAAGGGAAAACAAAAATATTTATTTGGAAATCAAAAGGAAAAATTTATTCGAGTTGGAAATGGGAGATATTTTGTTATACCATAGAGAATTATGTGCTCCAAACAATTTTTATGGGACATCACAACAACCATTTACGCGATTTTCCTAAGAAGAGATTCATTCTTTTTACTTTAACTATTTTATTTGGTTAGGTTGGTCCAATTATTTATATTAATTTAGTAATAAAAAAATAAGTAATTAAAAGAAATTAAGGGTTTGGGCTATATATCAAGGGTCAATCCACGGTAGAAGGTTCCGTCGGAACAATTATTTATTTCAGGGTACCTTGTCGCTAAAAAAAAAAAAATTAAAAAAAAGAGGAAGTGTGGGGAAATGCGGGGAAAAATGATAAAAAGATATTGGAACATCAATTTAGGAGAAATGATGGAAGCGGGAGTGCACTTTGGTCATGGTACTCGAAAATGGAATCCTAGAATGGCCCCTTACATCTCTGCAAAGCGTAAAGGTATTCATATTATAAATCTTACGAGAACTGCTCGTTTTTTATCAGAAGCCTGTGATTTAGTTTTTAATGCAGCAAGTAGTGGAAAAACCTTTTTAATCGTTGGTACCAAAAAGAAAGTAGCGGATTTAGTAGCATCAGCTGCAATAGGGGCTCGGTGTCATTATGTTAATAAAAAGTGGCTCGGTGGTATGTTAACGAACTGGTCCACTACGGAAACGAGACTTAATAAGTTCAGGGACTTAAGAGCAGAACAAAAGATGGGGAAACTCAACCATCTTTCCAAAAGAGATGCAGCAATGTTGAAGAGAAAATTATCTACCTTGCAAACATATTTGGGTGGGATCAAATATATGACGGGGTTACCCGATATTGTAATCATCGTTGATCAGCAAGAAGAATATACAGCTCTTCGAGAATGTGTCATTTTAGGGATTCCTACTATTTGTTTAATTGATACAAATTGTGACCCGGATCTCGCAGATATTTCGATTCCAGCTAACGATGATGCTATAGCTTCAATTCGATTCATTCTTAACAAATTAGTATTCGCAATTTGCGAGGGTCGTTATAGCTATATAAGAAATCGTTGATTATGATTAAGAATAATAAAATTAATTAATTGTTTGGGAACTCGATCGATTTATTGGATCGGTTACTATTCTTGAACTTCAAAAAAAGATAGAGATAAAAATGGGGATATTTATATTATGTTATGTGATTTTTTAGTATCCTAAAATTTAAATTTATTGGTATCCTAAATTCAATTTGTATTAAAAGATGATTAATGTTGGTGAGTTGAGAAAGAGATGGTTGAATCAAAATAATTTTTTAAGTTCGATTTATATCAGAGGACAATATGAATGCTATACCATGTTCCATTAAAATACTCAATGGGTTATACGATATATCGGGTGTAGAAGTAGGCCAACATTTATATTGGCAAATAGGAGGATTACAAATCCATGCCCAAGTACTTATCACTTCTTGGGTCGTAATTGCTATCTTATTAGGTTCAGTCATCATAGCAGTTCGGAATCCACAAACAATTCCGACCGACGGACAGAATTTCTTCGAATATGTCCTTGAATTTATTCGAGACTTGAGTAAAACTCAGATTGGAGAAGAATATGGCCCTTGGGTTCCCTTTATTGGAACTATGTTCCTATTTATTTTTGTTTCTAACTGGTCAGGTGCTCTTTTACCTTGGAAAATTATACAGTTACCTCATGGGGAGTTAGCTGCGCCCACGAATGATATAAATACTACTGTTGCTTTAGCTTTACTCACGTCAGTGGCATATTTTTATGCGGGTCTTAGCAAAAAAGGATTGGGATATTTTGGGAAATACATCCAACCAACTCCAATACTTTTACCAATTAACATCCTAGAAGATTTTACAAAACCTTTATCTCTTAGTTTTCGACTTTTCGGGAATATATTGGCTGATGAATTAGTAGTTGTTGTTCTTGTTTCTTTAGTACCTTCAGTAGTTCCTATCCCCGTTATGTTTCTTGGATTATTTACAAGCGGTATTCAAGCTCTCATTTTTGCAACTTTAGCCGCGGCTTATATAGGTGAATCCATGGAGGGTCATCATTGATTAGTTTTTTTAATAGTCTTTTTTCACTTACCCGAAGTCATGCATGATTCCAAATACGCACTTGGTTGGGCAACATAATACATAGATATTTGTATCTATATATGTATGGATGACCTAATCTCGTAGGAGGGAAGACAGACGATATTACGGAATTGGAAAAATATGGGTTAGGGGGTCAAGTCAAACTAGATATATGTAATGTCTATAAGTCTAACCCTTACATATGTTTCGAAGAATGATTCTAAAATCCAATTCAATATAAAAATAAAATGCAGGTGGTTTACATTATGGAAGAAACAAATGTATATGTGATATTAGATATTTACTAGTTATATAGGGATTATTCCTATGGACTATATATTATATATTTTTATATTTTATTTATTCCTAATTTCTTTCCCAGTATATTATTAATATCTATTTATATATTTATATTATTACTATAATACTATTTATTATTACTATATTGAATGTTGATTCTTTTATTTTATTTTTTTAACCACACTGCATTTCGTTTAGATGGATTACAATACAATATAAGTCTTTCTTTTTCGTCTGTAATTGTAATTGTAGATTGAATGAAAAAACAGATGAACGTACGGATATAGAAAGTAAGTAAAGAACGAAGAATTGAATGAAAGAATGGTTCGAAACTAAGAAATGCAATAAGTAGAACTATATGCATATGAGTTTACAAAGATTTGATCATGGGTAGAAACTAAAAAAAAAAAAAAAAGAGATATTGAAGTCATTCTGACGATTAACTAATATTATAATTTCAATTCAGAGTTTTTAATTACTTTGACCCGATAGATCGTAGTGATAAAATAAGTAATAATGCATTGGTTGATTGTATCATTAACCATTTATTTTTTTGTACGAGGAACTTACTATGAATCCACTGATTTCTGCCGCTTCCGTTATTGCTGCTGGATTGGCCGTAGGGCTTGCTTCCATTGGACCTGGAGTTGGCCAAGGTACTGCTGCGGGTCAAGCTGTAGAAGGTATTGCGAGACAACCAGAAGCGGAAGGTAAAATACGAGGTACTTTATTGCTTAGTCTAGCTTTTATGGAAGCTTTAACAATTTACGGACTGGTCGTGGCATTAGCACTTTTATTTGCAAATCCTTTTGTTTAATTTAATCCTAAAATTAGAAATGTGAAAACGTACGTTATGCGCTTCTTTCTTAGTCTTAGTTTATTTTATTAACTTGGACTTGCCGTTTGCTTCTTCTAATTATATCAACACTTTAATCCTAACAATTACTTATGAGACAATACCCCGGGAAGGGCTTATTTGAGGATGAGGAATTCACGGATCCGATCGCTTTCTTCCTTCCCATTCCTACCCTTAGTACAAGGGAAACCCCTTACTAAGAAACGTTTCAACAAACGAAATATTTCGCAATTGGTGTGAGGCCTAAGACCTAACCTAATAAGTATCTTAATCTTAAATTATGGAGAACTTAAAAAAATAATAAATTTTCAAATTATAAATTACTAGATGATTTAATCTAGTCCCATAAAAAATAAATTAATAAAAAGAAATCGATCAGGGCGAGG